ACGGAACTGCCGAGCAGGGGCAAAAATACGATAAGTAGATACATCAGATCGAGTGTAATCAGACAACCAAAAATCAGACAATGACAGAGCGGCCTGTGATGTAGATTGAGCGAAACAGAATGGATCGAGGAACTCAGTTTCCAATACCGACAGCAGCAAAATGAAATACCGTAAAAACAAAATCTCACTGAATAAATAGTAGAATTAGTTGAAACTCCTGGCTTTGAAGCCCCAACTCAGTGAGATTTTTGAAAATCGTCAACAGTACTTCCAAGGATTCTGAATCCTGATGGAGGTAGCAAGCAATGTCTTGAATACTCCGACCAGGGGGAAGAACAAGAGCATTATGATAATATAGTTGGAGCAACTCTTAGATTTTTTTATTAATTTGCTCCTTTATAGTATCAAAACATAGGTCTCCCAGCCTTTCGGCCTTCTCCTCAGTACTGAAATTCATTAAACCTCGAAGGCTTCCGGCACGAAAAAGTATCAAAACAATAAGTGGAATATATGATACTCCTACTATGCGTAGGATTTATGATACCATTTCGGAAAAAAATGAAAGAATTTCTGGATGCATATTTTCATATACAAAAGTCAGAGAAATTCAAATGATATGATAAAGAAGAATTGAATAAAGAATAGGGCTTTTTCGCCAATTTGACTTTCACTATGATATTTCTTGTTTTGTTCGATCACAAACAGTCAAACCAGCTACCGAAAGAGAGAAACTCAATCCGTTACCATGATTGATAGGATGATCAAGCAAGGATGGAAAGCCCCTTCTTTGCTTTTCTGATCTCATTGTGGAAGTACCGCGTCAAGATAGGCACCTTATCTATGCAATAACGATCTCGCTCTTCAAGACAGATTCGTGAACGGTCAATCTACGCCATGGAAGTTCCTTTCTTTTTGTTCCTGTTTGAAACCTGATTCTTTTTTCTGCTCCGACGCCCCTCTCTTCCAATAGCTTGATGTGGCGCCCGCCACGCTTCTTCTTCTCATGGTTCTCGATCGAGCCGTCAGGTCTTGGTCTGGTTTCCGCCACGCGTCTTTGGTGGGATATTGTCTCTAGTGCGCCATTTATCATAGCAGATTCTTATCCCTAGTTGAGGATGTACTTTCATTGCTGGTGACCGGCATCACGCTCTTTGGGCAGCACCTACTATTCCTATCCTTTTCCGAGATCCATTCGACAATGAAACTATGAAAGCTGAAAGCGCATCTCTGATTGTTGGCTCGCTCTTTTCACTTTAACTTTGAAGATTGATCTTACATAAGATAAATCACTGATGGAAATCAGAAGTTCTAAGATGAAGTTCGCCTGTACCCCTTCGGGCTTGTTCTGTATTGTCACTGTTCACTTTGATCTTACATAAGATAAATATGAAGTGTGATCTTGAACTGTCAATCTTTACTTTACATAAGAAAAATCAAACTTGAACTTCTGATACGCCTAATGTTAAGATTCAGATGAAGATTCAGTTCTGAGGGGTTCGGGCTCGAGAGACCTGAGACCTTTTATTACGTGTTTCAGTCTTGTCCTTAGTTTTCACTTTCAGTTCTGATACGCTGAATGTGAAATCACTTCTTTCCATCTTCACTTTGAACTTTCCATTTGAAAGAACTTATTGAAATCTTAAGTTTGAACTTTCACTTTTAACAACCGATGTTTAACCGCTGTTGTTAACCCTAAAAGCAAGAACAGAGATAAGCCCCGGTACGGAGCTCCGCTGTAGCAATAAGTATAAGCAGAGGGGGGAAGAGACACTAAGAACCCCGAAGGCTTAATAGTGAGGTAATGCTTTTCACTTCTTGCTTGTATAGCTCTCCCTCTCCCCTTTTCTAGCATCACCAGAATTTGAAAGCTTACCCATTACCATGGGTGCCCGTGGTTGGTAAGTTAAGGTATGGTGATTCAGGCATAGCCCTTTTGTTTGAATGTCTAAATCTAAATATAGAAGAGCGAAACTGCTATAATATAACCTATCGTTGCTGCTTATGTGATTAGCCCCACCCTAGTAACAGAGAAAGAACGAGTACCGTACCCATTCTTCATTCCAGCTCTCTTCCTGCCGTGGGTTGGGTGAGGTAGTTGGTCCTGGTTCTAGGTGCCGGTGGCTCAGTTATAAATGGGAAGCTCTTATCCTAACTCTCTCTCTTACGGCTCTGAGGCTTAGCCTTTAAAAAAGAAAAGTATTTTCAATCAGAGAAGCACTCGAAGAATTAAGACGGAGACTCTAATTGAATTGTTCAGATGAAGAAGTTTTTATTTTTAATTAAATATAGAAAGATCATCGTGCGACCACAACTACCAAGGCGGAGTGTTCGCGAGAGCCGTGATACTTTTAGCCAAGATCACCTTGTAGAGTCAGCTTCATAGCAAGAGTCTAACTAGCGGGCTTTCGAGATTCAATCTTCGAATGAGAAAGAGATTTCAATTCCTAAAATAAGTGAACTGCTCGATGCGTGTAAATTCTTTCTGTTATAGTGTCAAATTTTAGGAGTTTGCTATCTACCGCCCTGCGGGTTCCTTCTTTAAAAAAGTGTTCATGAGAATTCTCTAGGATCTAGCTAACGTTCTTTCTTCACCGTGTCGAATCCCCTTACCGAGCAGGTTCCAAGTCATTATAGACAAAATCCATTAGCCTTTTGTTTGTGTTCAGTGAAAGAAAGCTAGGCGATTACCAGACTCCGAGGAGAGCACTGACGCTTAACTGTACTGAAAAAAGCCATCTGAGCTTAAGTAATGAAATGAATAAAATCTTTTCTATTCATAAGCCGATCAAGAAAAGAGTAATCAATGGAGAAATCCAATAAGAAGATATCGGGGAATCCTTCTTCAATGAATGGAATGACTGCGCTCAGGCGCGGGCACACTAGTCCGCAGGTTTTCTTTACTCAAAAAGCATTTTCCCAAATTTAGATATTGGGGCCCGCATTGATGATATCGATCGTACCGAGCTAACTGGGGGTTAAGTCGTGTTAGAGAAAAAAAAAATGATGTATAGCTTTTTGTTTTGAGAGACCAATGAAGAATGGGTTGAGCGAGAACGAAGGTCTTACACTGCTGGAGCCCTCCCCCCTAGAGGACTATGGAGTCGCTTTCCAAAACAAAAACAAAAGCGTACCCGCAAGAGGGCATGTAGCCTACGACGAAGGAGGTCCCGCTCAAGCATAATTGTAGGTTTCGTTTCGCCCCATACCTTTAGTGATCTAGTCCGTGCTTCTTCTGCCAAATCTTGAAGATAGTGCTCCATTTCTAATGATTTATACCTATCAATGCTTACTCGAGCATTCTAATCCTATCGATGCCTTCCTATGGGAACACTCTACTTCTCCGGTCTGTCCTGAAGCTGCCTTTAGGTGCTTCCCTTGAGCATGGAATTAACCTGAGAAATGGATCCCTACTGGACGTAAACTAGTTGCTTCGCTTCCATCGGGTGACGTACTCTTGACTGGAGAGCTACCCGCATTGCCTTCCCGACTTAGCCTTCGCCTTTAACTTTTCCTGTCAGGGGGGATGGAATAGTTAGATACCTAACGCCTTCTATCTCTCCTCTCTGTTTACTGGGAATCCAATTATGAATGATAGAGATCGGTCTGGGAAGATTGTCTTTTCTATCCACTTTGATAGCGCCCAATCCTGACTCTAGCTTTGATAGCCAAAAGAAGGTCTTTGAGCCCTTCACCGTTCGAAAAGCACTTGCTTTGATTGGCTCACCGGCTGGATTTGAACATTTCATTTCTTTCCTTGAGAGAGCGACTAGTTGTCGATGAATAAGGCGGTTCTAGAACCGCAAAACCTAAACTGCTTGGAAAGATTTACCTTGATTTGAGCATGACCTGCCTGATGAAATAGCTATCAACCCGGATTGAGATGGAACTGCAGACGATGCCCCTGAACCTAGGGAAGAGTCCCTTGCGCCTAAGAGGGGGTTCCCGCTTGCTTGCCATTCCAAAGCCCTTTTCCTTTTCGAAATCCAAATGGCTTGTTGTTGGGCGGATTGAGGAAGCCATTAATGGAGAAAAACTCCCCTCCCCTTACGTTCATGATACACGGGCACTTGGACAATCTGTCCAGCAACACGAGGATTCCACACGGATTCACACAGAATTGGCTGGTCTTGCTACACGGGCTTCGACCATCATTTGATCCATAGGCACAACTCCTATGCTTGACCCATCGGTTTCAGTAGGTACAGCTTGAGTATTGACCCATTTTTGATATCCAGCAACACAAACATGACACATAGACTTGTCCGGACTTCGTTTGGTGAAAAGGACTGCCCGGAGAGACGACCAAGACCATCATTGCTTGCCTCCACAAGACATTTCTTGTAGCTATGGCCTTTTTTACGGCCTTCAAGCCATGCTCGGGTGGGTTCAGGATACGAGAAGGGAATGACATCGCCTTAAAACGCACCATTTTTAAGCGCAGAAACGAAGATAAACATTGGAAAGGAAAATCCCATGGGGAAGACTCCTTGTTAGCGACGGCTCGGTAGGTCGCTAGGGAGTACTTAGATCGGTAGATCACTCAGCGGGTCTTGGCTCGGCAGGCCGCTAGTTGGAATCTTAGTTTTCCTTCTTTGTCGGAGTGCTTCCTTCGTCCTATCAAGCAGGAGCACGGGTCTCCATCAACAGTAAAGGGTAAAAAGAACTCTTTCTCGATTCCATGACCCCGACCGTCAAAGGTGACACAAGGAGCGCACCGCTATCGGCAAGCATGACACAAGACCCTGGCCTGCTCTTTTGCTGTCCACCTAAAGATTCCTTTTAGGACTAACGAACAGAGCTCTCTGGCGCATAGGAAGCAGTCACGCGTCTTGCCAAAGTCTCACATGGGGCTAAGGTAGGTTCATAGCCGCGTCTCGGGCCAAGGGGAAGGCTCACAGCAAAGAGAAGGATAGGGTTGAAAGGCGCAAAGTCATTGGATTCCTTTTGAGATCTAAATTGGATAGTATCTGCTACAACAATCATTGAATCACTTTGGATGCTATCCGGTACTTGGATGGTATCTGGTACGACAGATAGTAGTTCATCGTCAACCATTCATTACCCTCATTATTCACCATTAACCATCTACTTAACTCAACTCAATTTTGACTGAAAGTTTACTTCTGTTTCTGCCCTTACTAGACTATATTTTCTTCGTTGAGGTTGAGTTCGTACTTCAAGTTGAGTTCTCTTTCTTACTTCTATATACTTACTCAATTTTGATTTTGACTTACTCATTACTTACATCAATATCAGCCCCTCGGGAAACTAAATCCTATCAATGCCCTCTATAACACAATGCCCTCGCCTATAAAAAAAAGGGGATGAAATCCGGTTCTTTGCTAACAATGAGCTACTGGTTCGCTACTAGACTCATTCGCTTAACACTTTTGAAGCCAGAGAGATTAACTAACCAACAAAGGAAAAGGTATCGATGAACTAACTAAAAACAGAATAGGTTCCGCTCGAGACTCTATTAAGGGAGTCCCCCCGCTACTCATATTGGACTAACAAAGGACTACTTAGACCACTAACGGACTCATAAAGGAACTACAGAACAACAGACACGCTTGGGCCCCTCTTGGCCGTCCCCCTTTCGCTACCATCGAACAGCACCGTTCTTCCTACGTATGAAACTGACCTACCTGCTTATGAAACCGATCTCTGTTCTATCATTACTGTTACAGATCTACTGAAACTACTTGGGTTCACTGCTATTCCTACGTTTCACTGCTCTCTTCTGCTTGATTAGTGATGTTAACGCTACCGGCTCAGTATGGTATTCAGGAGATTCCTTGCTTCTCTCTTACCGGGATGGGAAGGATGGTAGAAGGCTTCTTCTCGTGCTCGCAAAGATCAGAAGTGGTTGACCACCCTGTGAGCCAGCCATAACTAACAGACAGGTGGGAAAGCTCTATGCAGATAGGAAAAAAACCTCTTTCCATCCTACCAAGGAAGGTAAGGGGGTCTAGACTGAATCCCAACTCCAGGATATCAAGTTATGAACCTACTAGTTATTGAAGATACCATTCGAGGTGCCGATGAAAGATCCCAGATCAGATGGTTGTGGATATGGATCTGACAAGGCGTAAGTTCTAGGATACAGACCAAGGGTGATTGCATTTTATTAAAGAATCAGGATCGGAGCTACGCTCTTTTAGAACTATTTCTTTTATACTACTTTGTAATTATGTATTCGGAAGGAGTTGCCCATCCTTCCAAACTCGGGGTTCTTCGAATCAACAGGTGGACCCGCTTCCTTTCCCCAGCTACATCTCCCTATCGGTCGAATGGTCTCGTCAGCCTAAGCTACTTCCAATCACTTATGGTCGGCTTTCTCCTTCGGAGTCAAAGCCGAGTGCGCGACACAACCTTCCCTCCCCACCCCGGTAAGCCATTTCTACAGCAAAGGAGAAGAATAAGCGATTGCCTTCCACCTGGGATTCCATCCATTTATACAGAACGGATCAAGGCAAGTTTGGAGAAAAAGCGAAAGCGAAGGCAGCGATCATAACAACCGGTCCGAAGGAGAAAGACTGTCTTTTCCCGATTTCCCGTAGACTGGACTACGGGAAATTTTCAAGCACTTGGATCTACCCTACCTGACCCAACCTAATTCATTCATTTCCCTCGTGAAAAGGAGTAAATCAAGATTCAGACTGCCAATCGAGGTACTGACTAAATGCGTGCCAGTGGAAACATTGACTTAGACAGAAATGCTCCTTCCCTTTACGACAGCAGAGAGTGAGCCGCAAGAAGTCCTGCATACTGCCAAAGAGCTGCATGCCGCAAAAGAAAAGACAAATAGAAAGCTTCGAACTTTCTTGGAGACCAAGAAATCCCTTCCCGAAGGTGCAAGTGAGGGGTAAACTCTGACTGTGACAGAAATGCCGCTACCTCTGCTACTTGACGCTCCCAGGGCGAATGAATCGTTTTGCCATATAGACTATCCGCTTTTTCCTTGAATTGGGTTCCAAACCTTTCTCCGTTGTGAGTGACTTCGCCGGCCAGAGGCCAGACTCCTTGTGTAGACGGCTGGATCCCTGTCTTATGCACTCTTATGCATATGCACTGGTTAGAGGAGAGATTAGAGTCGCTTCGGCATTAGCTTTCTGACCAGAGAGAACTACTATGCCAGAGGCTGGTGACTGAGTAGCATGTCAACGGGCACTGAAAGGAGTGATCAAAAAAAACATTTTCCATGGAAATTCAAGTGAAAAAACCTGTTCCGTGGAAATAAAAAAGTAATCAAGACGAAAGAATCTTAATCTAAGTTATAGGTTGCCGGTCGAGACGAGAGTGCTTAGGTCGGCGGCGGTCGGGTAACTGTCCCTGCTTCAATAGTGGCTGTACCTGCTGCAAGAGTCAGAGTTGATTGACCGTTCAGTGGCTATAGGAGAAGGTCCAGTCCTAAGCGCATTAGTCTTTGAAGCAAATTTATGATCCGTCGTGAGCCCATTCTTCACTTTGTCAAGCCTATCCTTATCTGAGAAATTGAGTGGGGAAGGGTCCTGCATGGAATCGCTGATCATGGAAGCACTCACTATTGCTCGCCTACTTTACACGTAGGTATAGGATGCCCGGGAACAATTCCCTTCCGAGAGCTGCTGTCCGGTAGCTGCTGTCCGGTAATAGATTCACTAGAATATAATCAAGATAGACGTGTCACATAATCACATAAATAATGAAATCTAGTAAGTAGGTCTTGACTGTACGCCTTGCCCACTTTGCTTCTTCTTGTACTAGAAAATTCCTGGCTAAGCGAATGGTACTACTTGCAGCGTATGGGCATCCCAGGAAAGGGGCGTACTCATTCCCTTGATCTCTATTTTTTTTTTTTCCTGAAAACGTCCCTTCTTTGTCCTTCTTCCCCGTCATCCGGGGACGGCGGTCCAGAAGGCTCTGGTTAAGCAAGATTCCCAATCTGCTTTTCGTCTTGATACAACTTGCGGAAAGAAAAGAGGTACCTTTAGGAAGAGAAAGAAAAGGGCCGAAACCCGATCACGACAAAAGCAAGGAGTACCGCGATGCATACCAGAATGACTATCAAATTAGCCGAGTTCTGTGGTCATAATAAGCCGACTCAGCCCATTTCACTGGGAAGGGGCCCGATCCCGCTCATTGAGTGTAGTGTAAGAGCTCCCCTTCAGTTTGAAGCTGAAGATAAAATTCCTTAGAAAAGGATAGAACTCCGTATTAGACTAGCTACCCATGCCTACCCCATGACCCCTAAGCCGTGAACTTATGCCTAAGAAAGAGGACCGTTCCAGCATAACCCTTTCCTAGCCACATGACTGATACGGGTACAGGCACGGACTTGAGTTCGGGATGAGAAAACTTTTGTTTCGTGAAAAGAAGCAAAGGGGGCGGGCTCCGCTATGATAGTTTCCTTTTGTTCAATATCTATTAGTCTATTCAACGACCATGCAAAACTTCGTTTTTACGACCGGATTTGCCATTATCAAACCTCTGGCACAACCTACGCCTGCCGAGTACCCCAGATAGCCGCTGGCGAGTCTGGTATCCCGTGTGACCACACCCTTCACAGAGGAAGGTACCCAAGTAAAAATCTCATTCAAAAAGACGTGGGTGGGTGATTAGCTATTGAATCTGCTGTTCTTGGAAGAGAAGTCCAAGAATGAATATAGAATAAGGCAGGGAACTTCTTGACCGGAGAATGCGGGGATTCATCTGACTCTAGATCTATAAATGACTAATAGAAATATGATAAGAATTTTTCAACTACTGGCACAGATAACTAAATAGCAACTTCACTGGAAAGCCAGCAAAGGTGCGTATTTCACGTTAAGAAGTCTATTTCGAGATGATTGAGTAAGGGCTTGAGGGGAAAATCAAAGAAGACTAAAATGGAGTCTTATCTAGGAATCGCATATCAGCTGTCAATCTAGCTTCTGCTTTTTTCTGTCGCATATCGGCTTTGGGAGTGAGGCAACTGATCTACGATGGTCGGGTGCTTGCTTCGGGTCCTTGAATGTGCAATCATTCCCTCCCGGAACTCAGACTAGAGATATCTAATGACCTAGGGGACTGGACCTCTAGATGTAGCACAGGATGTAAGAAAAAACTCGACTGCCAAAGCAGCACTTAGCACTCCAACTAATGGCCTTAAGACTGTTGCAATTGGTACAACTGCTTCAATGGGATAGAAGGAAACTGGCTAAAAAGGATTAGAAATGGACTAGTAAGAGACTCCAATGTAACCTCAAATTGGAACCCTAGGAGGGGAAACTTCCACTCTTTTTTTTAACTCTTTCCATTGTCGTTTACTTAAGGAAAGAAAAAAGGTATGCCCATTTTGATCGAGGAGAGGAATTACTAGCTCGCAGGCTCAAAAATGATAACTTCCTTCCTTGCCCTCGAACCGACTATCCAACGACATGGAACACTTAGCATTGGCCTATCACTCAAAGTAAATTTTCTAGCACGCCAGCTGGAGGGGCTTCTTACAAAAGCACTCCAACAACTCGCTTGAACTTGAAGAGAGAAGCAACTACTACTTCTCCATCAAAGGAAAAACAAGCATCGACTAAATAGAAGGCCCTTGAATCTTATCGTTAGCCTATAGCGCTATCTACCCCTGACTTAAGGGATGTAACAGAAGTCTCAAGAGAACTAACAATCGATGGACTGGAAGGGCGAGAGACAGAAGAGCAAAGAGAACTCAATCTATAATTTCCACGTCCAGGAAATGCATGGCTTCTATAGGCACCTTCCTAAGCAACTGATCTAACTTCCACTGCTTATCTATAGTCTTCCACGTCCATAGGATTCCACGGCTTAGCCATCTGTTTGAGCTACATCACGAAGATGTCGACTTTGCGCTATGCCATACGATCTCAGGGTTGCTTCGATTCCTTGACGCTATGTGGGAGAACTCAACCAAGCAACCCTTGATAGCAGGTTCATCAGAGGATGACATTTTTGAGAGAAAGCAAGGAGAGTGGGAAAGCTAACCTACCCAACCGTTTGATTCGCTGAATCTGACCTTCGTCCAAGAGTTCGGGCTTATACGCGAGGAACGTGCTTTCTGACATCGAGTTTCAGCTATGCCAAGAGATCACTACTTTGATACGGTCGGTTCCCTTGGTCATTCTGAAGGAGAAGTCCCGAAACTGAACTAGTCAATTGAAAGGATCATTGCTAATCCATTGGCTTCACCGAGATCGGATAGCGCATAAGAGGGCATTTTATGAATGAGAAGAAACTCTTTCTACACTCTAGACATATCCTGTGCCTCTTCCTTCCTTGCCCGCCTCAGAATATTCCATCCTTTTCTACTGGTGGGACGAAGTCGCATTGATTTTTTCGGCTCTGGCCTTCGCTGAAAAAGTGAGGCTTTACTTGACGAGTAGACCTCAGTTACCCTATTCCTGTAAACTTATGTTGAGTCTTTGGTCTCTTAGCCTTAAGTTTGATTTCAGGAACTAGTAGATTTGTCCTAGCCCGAGAAGGAAGACTAAGAACGCGGGTAAGAGTCCCCTCATCTGGCTCTCGGCTTAAGTCACTAGTTTGACTGGGTACCTTGTGGAGCGCTATAAGACTCGCCTTGTTGAAAAGGGATTTACACAGGAGTATGGCATAGATTATGAGGAGACATATGCTCCAGTTGCCCGTCTTACCTCTGTTAGGAGCTTACTAGCAATTGCTGCGGTGCGTAAATGGGAGTTCTTTCATATGAATGTCAAGAATGCATTTCTTAATGGTAATCTTCAAGAGGAGGTTATGACCATCCACCACAGCAAGTCTGCAGACTTCGTCGCGCTCTGTACGGTCTCAAGCAAGCACCTCGGCCTTAGTTTGCCAAGTTCAGTGTTGGTCGTTTTGGCTTCACTCCTAGCCCTTATGATTCAGCTCTCTTCATTCGTAAATCTGACAGAGGAATTCTTCTTCCTTTACTCTATGTAGATGATATGATAATCATGGGGGATGATCTTACAGGCATCTCAGATCTTAAGCAGTTCCTTAGTCAGCACTTTGAGATGAAGGATCTCTTAGTTATTTCTTAAGTCTTGAGGGCTATGGAGCTTCAGATGCATATTCTCTTTCTCAGGCCAAAGATGCTTCAGATCTCCTATCTCGGGCTGGATTGACTGAGAGTAAGACTACATCTACTCCTCTTGATATTCTTCGTTATATCAAGGGCACCTTGTTTCATGGCCTTCACTTCTCGGCGCATTCCTCCCTTGAGTTACGTGACTACTCGGATGCTGATTAGGCTGTTCTCCCTGGCGAACTGTTGATTGTGCTTGGTAAGGAGGGATTGAAGGGAAAGAAAACCCTCGGAGCTACTTAGCTACTTTTTGCAATGAAGCCATCGAACTGAGAGAAGACGATCCACCGATGCTGACCAACCACGGTGAGGTCTATTCCATACCATGCCCTCGGGATAAAGTATAGTAAGGGCTCGCGCCTCTGCTGCTAGGTCATACGTTCAATCGAGAGAGGTACACGCTTTCGGCTTTTTCCACAATTTTCCACTCCTTCTGTGAGGCAAAACCTCACCACACTACACTTCGAGGCAAGACAAGAGAAGAGGACCGGTCGCTTCGCTTGTATCTTCGAGATACGAATTGGCGGTCTTTCTTTACGAGCACTAGGACGTACGTACTAACTATGGATTTACTAATATGCGATTTACTATCTAGGATGGGTTTGGCTTTGCCTGTAGCTATTCTTGTAGCCGTTAGAGTTGGCCAAATAATCCATCAAATGAATAGTATAAATATGGAACCAAAAAACGGATTTAGCAATAGATGTTGTTAAGGAGAATATTGTTAAGCAACTATCAATTCTTTTTAGAGTATATAGAGAGACTACTGCAGATGTGAACTTACCAACAGGGGTCAATCTACAAGACGTCGCCGAACGTCTCTTTTTTAGAGAAGAAGGTTCCAAACCTAGATCTCGATCCACTTAAACTTCCACTCTAACTCAAACACCAGGAAAGGCTTCCCTAATTCTGTCCAAGAGTAAGTAAACTACTCGGTAAAACCCCGAAAGAGCACAGGTTTTATTGGATGAGGCTATAAGGGCGGGTACTGCATGGCGTTAGTGTACTAAGTCCTTCCTTTGCTTGTTCTTGTAAGATGGAAAGCCCCGTGTAGAGACTATTTAAGATTGGATTGACACTGGCCCGGCCGGTTGAATGCTACTGTGACACCGAGAAAGAAAGCAATGGGATAGGATTGCCTCTAGTCGCCGACGGAGAAAGTTCTCGCTTCAGAACGGTTTATGTTAACGTGCTGTCTTACGCTTTTACAGTTAAAAGTGCTTACACCCCGGTCATCTCTTTATGAGGCAGCAGAAGCTTTATTATGGTAACATGATACCCGTATGCCATTACTCACACCCGCACTTCCCTAATGTTTTTGTGAATCTCTCTCGTCCGGCGCTGTCGGACACTAGAGAGAACCCGGCCACGTGCTCTTAGCAAGGAAGCAGCATTTGCGCTACTCACTACGGGAATATGTAGAATGATGGTTTCCTGCCTAAGCCACCAATAAGCCGTTGAAAGACGTACCAACTAGCAGTGGGGAAGTAAACTCTTCATATAGCTCTATTGCATAGAAACTACTTAATAAAGGTACACGCACAGCCTTCCATCCAAGTGCTATCCATGTCGACGCGGTAGAGAGCTTACTAGAAATTACAAATCCACGCAAGGTTAACGTTCTTCAAAGAGTATGCATGCTTGTTGCCATGACTCTTTAAAGCACTTTTGATTGCAAGATATGTTAGAAACTTGCCTTTCCCTGACCGGGTATGGATTTTTAACCTTATCTAAATGAAATTGCATAAAATATGATCTCTACGGCGACTAACCCGGAGAATAGGATAACGAAATAGATCTGTAAATGCTAAAGGTTACTAGTTCCTTTACCTTACACTGGGAGTACTACTTAAGACAAGCAAACACGGCAGGTTGGAAAGGCCTAGGAATAGCTATCGGGCTACGATCACAGGCCGACCCTCCTTTATTCTAGTCAAGTTGGAGAGGTTTGGAACCCATTCGTTCCAGAAGTCACAGATAAATGGAAGGCTGAAATACCAAAAACTACGGAGGCATGATCTACTAAATGGGTAAGCCCCGTGGTTCAAGTCTCGCCTCTCCTTAATTAAAGAGTGGTGGGTCAGGGAAGAAGTAAGTCTTAGCCTCTAGCTGGGCACGAGAAAGAACCCTCTATTGCCCATAGCCAAATAGAAATGGCGAGGTAGCTGTGAACAAGAAGAGGAGAAGTCACCCAGTAAAGCCCCATCTTTGAATAAGGCAATTGCCTACGTTCGAGCCTCTTTCAGAGCCTTACTTACTTCTTCGCAACTAAGGAGAATCCCTTAGGGAAAGAAGTAAGTTCTACTGTATTTCACAGTCTTCAAAGAGTATTCTCGTCTGCGGTGGGGAAACCATTCCCACTGCAGGTGCGATGTCTCCGGTTTAGACAAAGAAAACGTCCGTTCACGTCAGGGCTCCTGCACTATACGGCTTTTTTGCGTCGCCATATCTTGCTGGAGGCTGATTTTAGGAAGGAAAGGGGACCTTTGGAAAAGGCGGTGAATGGCTTTTAGCAAGCTCCTCCTGGTCATTAGACCAATCAAGCTATTGGATATGGATCGACTCGAAGAAGCAACCTGACGCACTCCGGCTTGAAAGCCTACGTTTGCTGGAATGACTGATCTTATTCCAAGGCTGGCTGTATAAGTGACTGATTGGCACTGATTCCGCTTCCCTCCGATTTAGATCTGCTAGCAACTCCGATAGTTAAGCCAATTCCTATCCTCTCTTTGACGGCCAAGCAAGCAAGAAGGGTCGCCCACCCATTTGTTGCTCGATGAAACGATCCAGATGACCTGACCATGTTTTATTACTCCTGTCAACTCGTCTCTCGAGTATACAGATGGTACATAGGCCTGCCCGCGACAACGAGATTTATTCGTTTTTTTATTTCGTAAAGGCTGAAGCTCGATCGAAACTCTAGTCGTTAAAGGCAAGTCGTTAAGCTATAGTGTGTTCTCCTCTCTCCTTAGATATCACGAAGACGAAGGCACTAAAGAGCATTAAACCGAATCGGCGGCCATTGATTCATTAGATAGAGGGACCATTTGACTACTGACTGCATGAATGGATGAATCCCTCCGGTCGACTTGCCAAGGAAGATAATTTTTTTGAATCTTTGTCGAAAAGATCGGTTTTGTCCTGCTCTTTCGCTCCTCCCCCGTAGGTCGTTCCTTCGGAACCCTTGCTTTTCTGATCTCACTGTCAGTAGTGATCATCTAGCCGTAAAAAGCCATAAAAACTCTATCTATGAAATATTGGAATTGCCCGGGCATACATCCAATGCATTTCGATCACGTGAACACTACGAACCAAATGGAGAGGGTATACTCCAGTTGAGACTGACAACATGAATTCAAAACATTTCCCGAGTTGAACCAAGAAAGACAGATAGATGAAAATGGATTCATTTCACCGATGGCAATGAGTCAAGTCCTTGTCTGTCCACCTCTTCTGAACGAACCCGAGCGTATCAATGGAATGCCCTGAGTGGAACCATATAGAAAGACTTGCAAAAGAATAGGAAAAAAGCATACCGAGCGAAGAACTATACTGGAAAGCTGAAGCTTGCGAGATTGCCCTTTGCACTGTTTGCAAGCCTTTGACCCTTGGCCTGGACTAACTGAGAGCAGGAAGTTGATTGAACGTTGATCACCCACAACAGAATTCTTGACTCTATGTATAGGATAGAATGCAAAAAACATAGTTCTATTGATATTCTAATAGTCTTTCCGCCAGGTGAAAAACCTGGACTTATAGAAAGGGTGGTTGGTTGTTGACCAACGGAAAGCATGGGCACTTTGTCTTTTTCATTTTATGCGGAACATGAAACGATATCAAACAAAATCAGAGACATTCGGTCAGCTCCCACTCCTCATTCCGAGGGTCTCCTTCGGATCCTTCCGACTTTACCACTCCTCTCCCTGTGGTCGAGTTCATACTTCAACCCCTCCCCCTTCCTCTCCTTGTCAGTCGAGATAAAATAAACCTCAACCCTCTCGTTATCACTCGATATTATTCAAAACCTCAACAACTCAGTGCGGAGCGCTTCTTTCTCATGCCCCTGGGAGTGCTTGAAAGTCCGGACACGTCACTAGCCATTGCTCTAGATGCTCTCGTCTCGAAGAGTCATATGCGCTCTGACGACTAGTTTAAAGCTTACTTTGCAAACAAGCAGAGGATACTAAGGCAGAGGCGCGTTTAGCCCACTCTTCTTCCTTATGAAATATCTGCCGTCGGACACCTTTTCCAAGGCCCAAGAAGAGATCTCTCAAGACCTATTCTCCCTATCTCTTTAGCCCCACTGCCAAATGAATATTCCTATATTTCCTGGCCAGTTAACAACAGCGGTGAAAGACTTTGCTGCTTAAGAGAATGCCCGCCTAAAATAAGAAAGAGTCTCGGTCGGTCGCCCTGTAGCCAGTGACTAGTATAGCTATGGAGCTACGTGAAGACCGCTACTATTTTCTTTCAAAAGAAAGATGAGAACACGCCCTTTACTTTTACTAATATAATAGAAGGTAAGGCAAAAGCTAGCCTTACAACTTAAAGCAAGGTCGAACCCTCTTTTTCCTGTGCTTTACTAGTAGGGCTAATGAACGACCCTTTGATCTATGTCGTTCCGATTAGAAATGCTAAAATGAGTGGAGCGAAGGGCTTGTTCTCTTTTCGACGGTAACGATTAATTTAATAAGAGAAGAGAGATGGGGGGAAGAAGGAATTGAGAGAGGTGCGTCGAGAAGTTCCATACCTTCTTGATCGAGTAAATTGCCTTGCCTGTACTTCACTTTTTCGAGATTGGCTTAGTGTTCAGTGTACATTAGCTTAGTACAAGATCTAAAAGAAAAGTGCTGACTTTATGATTCAAGTAAGTTAGTTGATCGAGGAACCTCCGCCCAAAGGTGCTTTATGAAAGCCGGTCACCGGTTGGCTAAGAACTCTATCTTACTATTGAGGAAAGCAAGAAAAAGTAGGGGAAAAGAATTGATTATGAAATCATCATTCGGATTTAGTAATGTGTGATCCTCAACCGGGTTAATTAAGGCGGCTAGATCGACCCACTCTAACTCCAGCTAAACTGAATTACATAAAGTAAAATAGAGTCAAGCCCCTTGTACCCATATAAGTGAGTGGGCAAAAACCATTACATTGGAAAATACCAGCTTCGGGAGGATAGCGAAGCCCGCCTTAGGCTAGCGACGTGTTCCCGGTAATGAAAATCCCTAAATTACTTCTTTTTGTAAGATTTTTCAACAATGAAGAATCTGAGTTTCCGGGGTTTTCTTTATTTTACAGGAAAATTACGGTGGAGGCTGTGTCGAAAAAGCGATCAATGGATCTTCAGTTGCTTCATGGGGTTGCGTACGGGCATCCGTGGTTCGGTAGAGGGGGGTACAGATTCCGCCATGGAAGCTTTGGAGTGACCGAAAACAATTACGACAGAGCAATCGACATTCTTAGTTCAATTGAACTTGATAAGATCATCCAAGATTTCAGTAACACGAACCGATGCAGAGAAATCAAGCAAGTCATTCGTTATTACCAAGATTTGAGTGAGACCCAATTGATCACAATCAGAGATCTTCTCAGAGTCATGCTTACTCTCAAATCCCAAGCTCCTGCGCAGAGGAAATCGATCATGGCTACCGCAGTTTCTTCTTCTATTTCTTCAAGACCTTCAACCAGAAGAGCCCTGCAAAACAAGCATCTTGTGAGAGAAAAATCTGTGAAGTAAAAAAAATTCACTACTGCAATCGCTAATATGGATAGCCGATGGCCCGCAAGAAGATTGGAATATGCAGCACAAATAATTGTTAATGCATTGAAAGAAAAGAAAGAAAACAAGTTGAGCCATGGCGGGATGAGTCGACAGGAAGTGCGAGACCTTATACTTAAAGGCGGCTGCACATTGGTGATACGGGTTTGCTAGACTATGTGCTGAAATCAATGAACAATGTAATCGTTGGAAGTCACATTGTCTGTCGTGCTGTGAACCCATCAACTCGGGTTGGTTTTGGAATACACGATTCATGAGCTTGGTAATCGTGTTCTGATCAATGAACCGGAACCTCAAATAGTTCCTGAGCCACTTCCAGTACCAGCTCTAGTGCCTGGGGCTGATGTTTACAGTGATGTCGTCTACTTGTATACAAATGTACTATTGGGTTACCCGGAATCAGAAGTGGTTGAGTTGGCGACTCGGGCAATTTTTGACAGCAAGCACTTTGTGAAGGAGTGGCCATTTTAGTTAAGGATGAAGATGATGCATTTCTGAGATTCATTTGCCGATTGATGCCAAGTTAAAGAGAGCCAAAATCTGAGTTGACGAGGGAATTGCCGCCTGGTGAGCTTATAGTGGTTCCACCGTATGCTACAGTTGGTGAGCTGAAGGAAGCAGTACAGAGTGCAATGAGGGATACTTACCGTATTATGGAACAGTTTGTGGTAACTGATATTGAAGACATGGAGGGAATGGAGGATGAGGAGGTTCTATTTGGCGCAGTTGAGTCAGGTTCGGAAGTTTGGGTGAGAGGGATTGGGATGGATTTGGACACTGACTTGAAGTCTGAAGGTGGAGCTGACAATTGGACAGTGAGATGCGAATGTGGGGCCAGAGATGACGATGGGGAGAGGATGGTGGAGTGTGACATTTGTGAGGTGTGGCAGCACACTCTCCGCGGCGGCCTTGAGAATGCCGATGCTGTGCCCCCACTGTTTGTGTGCCCAGGGTGCTCTGCTTCGCTCGTGCAGCCAAGAACAAGAAACGGACCTAGTTTTGAGTTCGAATGTCCTGATGCTCTGCTGCCTCCAGTGATTTACTTTGGGATGGAGCTATTTACCTGAGAAGGTCAAGCCCATTACCAAAGCCCCACCCATCCACCATAATGGACGCCAACACCATTTCAGAATGATAATGAAAAGGGGTGATCGGGCGGATTTTTGAGTTGTCACGTGGGTACCCAACTTCACTTACTAATAGGGGATTTGGGGGTAGTCAGTTTGCAAAAAAGCGAACCGAATCATACTTTATTTATATTTATGCATTTACTCCTTTTGATCTCAAACAAGCCTCTCGAACCCTTATTACTTGAATAAATTACTTTACCCTCTTCTTTTCTTTTGTTTTCTAATCTGCGCGCTTGTTTGTTCGGTTGAGGTGTCGATCTATACGATGTTTGGATCAATGATTCCGAGGTCAAATTTCTAGTTAGAAATCATGGAATCAAAAATTTTCATTGACATGCGATAAATTTCGATTCTTCGATGGCAGTAAGGGGTTCGCAAGCGTCTCCTCCTCCCGTTATACAACAAACACGAAACGGTCTGCCAGCGGAACTACTTACTTCACAGCGATCGATTAGGCGGAACTGCTTAAGCTGGTTGTGTCAAGTTTGTTTGTTTGTTCACACAGGCAGCGTGATTGTGGGGGCGTGTTGCTTCGCAAGGTAGTTAGTTTGTTCATCAAACAGGCATGATAGTACTCAACTGCGGAAAACTAGTAAGGATTGTGCCTGCCATCAAATTCGTGCCGCATGGCGGGATTACTCTACACTCTATAAATAGAGGCTCGATAAGCCTTCGTGCTCTAAAAGAAAATCAAAGAATTTTTTGGATTAGCGCGGTTGATGAACTATGGCTATTGCAGAAAGGCTCGCTCAAGTTGGAGAGGAAATACAGCACGTAGAGAACAACCTGCGCGAATGCCAGAGACTCTTAACAGCCTTTTGGAGACACCTGCGCCCGGCGAACCCTAGGGAAGGAAGCAAGAGCGCGACGGATCAGAGAATAAGGGGCCTCGAGAGGAGGCTACAAATGCTGCGAAATGAACAGCAATCGCTCATTGTGCGGGCGATCATCCTTGGTGACCGGAGAGACTAGAAGAAAGAAAAAAGTAGTTACAGTCTCTTCCGTCTACTGGTTTTTCCAATTTTCAGGCCTACCCTTTTACTTATTCAAGTTTCGCAAATAATGTAGTTAGCATAATGCTTTTGAAGCTCTAGAAAGGCATATGTGGTAGTTTATGTAGTTACCAAAATAAAGTAGTTAAAAAATGTTGGGTTTGAAAACCCTATTAGTAGTTGTGGGTCAATGATGCTCGAGCATGTACTTGTTTTGAGTTCCTATTTATTTTATATAAGTTTTTATGGATTGATCACAGGCGGTTAGAGCACTTTTGTGTCTTGAGCTTATACTAAATGCGGTAAATCTAAATCTCGTAACATTTTCTGATTTATTTGATGATAGGTCTTTCTTTTTATACAGTCTGTTTTTAGCCGGAAGCGACATTGCTTACAGCGCCTTGCGCGCGCGAATGGATCTGACGTCGAACAGGTTATCGACCCGCAAAGCTCCGCAGAGCTGTCGTATGCGGGTACTACGGGGCCCACGGCTTTCTCGATCGCTGTTCAAGCGCGCATCGCTCATCAAGCTTGAGAGAGGATCTTAGCCAAACGGTGACCGGCCAGTAGGCACTTTTGGCGCTGGTTCCTCAATCCACTCTGACTCGCAATACGTACCAGAGATCGAGGTTTGGAACCCATTGCCTTTTTGTTAGGCTTTTCATTCCTTCCCCACCGTCCGAGCTTCGTAGCTCCGTGGATCTGAATGAAGTGGTTCCAACGAATCAAGTTGAACCAGTTCATAATCCGAGTAGGAAAAAAAAAGAGGACGAAGCGATTAAAAAGTTTGAGTTTGCACCAGAAGCCTCTTCATAATCATAAATAGGAAAAACTGTTGGAGCGCATTACAATAGGTCCGCAGTCATATCTAGTCCAAATTGAGTGATTTGCTTTAGGGGTCGACAAATCCAGCTTCTCACAATCCCAGGGGAAGGATTGCTGCCCTAGACGGGTAAGAGTAGCCGTCTTGGTCTAAGCGCTAAACCGCGTTCTGCGCGGTACTACACCCACCCACCGCCCTTGGAGGCATATGAGACAGACTACGCGCTAACAGCTTTAGCAACAAGGCTATAGGCTAAACAACTAACAAAACAAGCATTGAAAGACGCTCACCTCTCCTCTGGACCCTAAAGGAAAGTTTCTGAGTCAGTCAACTCAATTACAATCAAACAAGAGCACTATACGCTTTCTACGCGCACCCTACGTACATAACTCATACCGCGATAGGACAGCGAAGGAGACACAGAGTACACGCACTACAGAAGCTATGTGATCAACGCGAGAAGCCTAATTGCATCAAGGAAGGCACGCATGCGCATTGGCTAGAGCAGTCACTTCTGAGAATCGTATCCACTAGGGCGCACAGAGAGGCTAAAGTCCTCGCGCTCTCCAGAAGAGCTATCGCGAAACTGGCAGAACACTACAGCTTCCCACTACGCGACGCACACGAGAAGGCAGTGATCGTGCCGGCAACTCCAGAGGGATCATTCCCGCGAACGGACGATGGAAAGTACCGTGCACGCCGAGCAGCACAAAGAGCTGCAGGCACTCCACACTAAACTGCGACGATGGCTCCATTCCATACGGAGTACAGTACTATAGAAGCTACTATCGCACAAAACACGTCTCCTCGCGCGCCCTTAACAACACAAAGTGCGAGGAGCAAAAGCACGCAAGCGAGAAGGAGAAGAGCCGCTATAACAACGCGAGAGACGCCCTAAGCTATAGCAATAGCGCGCTATTCAACAAAGATTTCAAGTCTACCGCGAAAGAAGGGCGGTGAGTCGGTCTAGATGGCAAAAGAAGGTAACCGTAGGGAGGTGGCTAGCTTCTTTTCAGTTTAGCTTGGCTTTTCAGCTTGTTCAAAAGCGGTTTCAGTGCGCTTTAGAGCACAGTAAGTACCGCCTGATATTGAATTTGATTCCCGTAGCTTTCTCCTTAGTCTCTGGATCTTTTGTCGGCAATCAAGGCCCGGCTGCTAAGCTGGCGTAGAGACTTCATTCAGACGTTTCTGAGGTAAGTAGGGGTGGAGCTTCAGTCCATTCGTCCTTTGGCAGGCGTCGGTAATCTGTAGCGATGGAGTATCCCATTACCTTTCTTTCGGTTTTCACATCTACTCTCTTCGCTTCGTGTAGGGTAATAGCGGCACGGCAAGATCATTCCGGCACAGCTTAATCTGGTTTGCGGCTCTATTCAAAGACTAAGCGAGATCTCGAGAAGTGGTGTCTGTAGCCTGTTGATCGGCTTTCTCCTATCTGTTCTTCCGAACAGTTCTATAAAAAAAAAAGGGTTGGCCTATTTCCAATTCTTTTTGCCTGAGAGCTTGTTTGTGCGGGCTCATGTCCGTATTTCCGTACTTTCATCTCATTCCCTTCCTCTATATGCTCTTCTCTTTCCTTTCTCTCTCTCTAACCCAATCCCAGTACAATGTCATTTCGTAAAACCCAAAACAGAATAACCATCTCCTTCTCTCTCTGTAAATTCTCCTTTCCAAGAACACCCCCCCCCAAAAAAAAACCCTAGCTTTCTTGATCACATCACAAACAATGGCGAAACCCACTTGTCTTTGCTCTCAATCCCTCGTGTTTTTGATGATCTTCACTCTCATTTCGTTGGCCAGAGCACAGTCTCAACAAAGTAATCATTCGATAACCCTCTGATTCTTTCTCTTCTTCTTGTGTTTATTATGTATTTCTTGAAACCCTTTAACTGGTAACTGGTTGGTTTTGATCAATTTTTTCTTCTGTTTACAGGTCCGAGTTATTTGGGTTTTGTGTTCAACGCCACAGATTTCCCATCAGAGGACTACTACGACTACATCATCGTCGGAGGCGGCACCGCCGGCTGCCCGTTGGCAGCAACGCTATCTGAGTATTATCGGGTTCTGGTGCTTGAAAGGGGCGGTGTTCCGTCGGAAAGCCTAATCTGATGACCCAAGAAAGCTTCCTCACCACTCTCATGGAGGTCGACGCTTTCGACTCCCCGGCGCAAGCCTTCACCTCCGAAGACGGCGTCCCCAATGCCCGAGGTCGGGTTCTTGGCGGCAGTAGTGCTATCAATGCCGGGTTCTATAGTCGAGCCGATCAATAATTCTACGGAAGGTCAGGGGTGAATTGGGACCTACGAGTGGTGAACCAGTCCTATGAGTGGGTTGAGAGGGCTATCGTCTTTAGGCCGGAGCTCAAGAATTGGCAATCGGCAGTCAGAGACGGGCTATTGGAAGCCGGTGTTGATCCCTATAATGGGGTTACTTTGGATCATTCAGTGGGTACCAAGATTGGTGGTTCGACATTCGACAGTTCTGGTCGTAGACACAGTGCTGCTGATCTCCTCAGCTATGCGAAAGCTTCGAATATTCGAGTGGCTGTCTATGCAAGTGTTGAAAGAATTTTTAGAGCCTCTTCTTCGCCTTATTCTGGATCGAAGCAATCGGCAATTGGGGTTGTTTTTCGCGACCAAACAGGGCGAGACCACCATGCAATGGTGCGTGAAAAGGGAGAGGTGATGCTCTGTGCTGGGGCTCTCGGAAGCCCACAGCTTCTGCTTCAGAGTGGCATTGGACCGAGGCCGTACCTCTCATCGTGGGGAATTCCTGTGGCTCATCATTTGCCTGATGTCGGACAGTTCCTCTATGATAACCCCCGAAATGGCATCTCAATTGTGCCCCCAATGCCATTGGAGCACTCTCTGATACAAGTCGTGGGCATAACCAATTCAGGGGCTGACCTTGAAGCAGCTTCCAATGTCATACCTTTTGCCTCCCCTGCTCGCTCTGTTTTCATTCGGAACCCAGCTTCACCACTGTATCTCACTGTGGCCACCCTGATGGAGAAGATTACTGGGCCACTCTCCGCAGGTTCACTCCGGTTGGCATCTACGGATGTCAGGGTAAACCCAATTGTCCGGTTCCACTACTTTAGTAATCCGGGTGATGTGGAGCGGTGTGTGAATGGCACCCGCGAGATCGGTGATGTACTGAGGAGCCGTTCCATGGAGGATTTCAAATTCAGGGAATGGTTTGGGGGCCGAGATTTCAGATACGTGGGGCCCGTTGATCAATCAAATGATCGGCTGATGGGATAGTTTTGCCGTCGCACAGTGATTACTATATGGCACTACCATGGTGGATGCCTTGTGGGCAAGGTAGTTGATCGCAATTTCAGGGTTATTGGGATTGATGCTCTCCTAGTTGTTGATGGTTCGATATTCACTGTATCACCAGGTTTGGAACCCCAGGCTACTCTTTTGATGCTTGGACGGTAAGTGTTTGTTGTTATCTGAATGCTTGAGTGTTGCAGGATTGATGACTGTGAGAGGGGTTGAGAATTTGTTGGTTTGTTTTGGTATGAAGATACTCAGAGAGAGAATGAGATAGAGTTGACCACTTACCCTGTTGTGCCAAAAGGAACTATAAGCTTACTTTGCTGCTAATCTGCTAGCCATCTACCAGTATTTCCTCTTCTGCTTCTGTTTTTGGGTTTGTTTTTCCTGTGATGTGTACTTCTGTCTTTGAAGATACAGAGAAGGCTAGTTTAGGAGTATAATTTTTTTGATTCATTCAAAGAATAAGAGTGTATTAAAAGAAACTGCTGTTACTTGTTGCAGAAATTTAAGTAGCATTTTAAAAAGTGCTTTGATTGATTAAGATGAAAACTTCACGCAGGTTGTGTATGTCACGTATATTTGTTAGTCTATGATTTATGAGTTGGACTGGGGGCCTCCATGTCTTTGTCTGTGTGTGGTTTCTGAGCTAGGAGCGCTTGGAATTTCAGTCCTACTCATATACTTTTCAAAATGGTAGCTTTCCTTCTCTTCTCTTATGAGAGATAGGCGCTCTCTCTACGGCCAATTCTCTTTAACTTAACAATAAAGGCATTCCCTGATCTACGACCACCCTTTTTTAACATTAGCAAGCTTCAATTTCCTGCCGAGAATTTTTTCTGTGTCCAGGTCTAGCGCCGAGGCCGAATATCAAGCTCTTGCCGTCACCGCATTTGAACTCCTATGACTTTCCTACGTGCTTTGCGATCTGGGTCTTCGTTTCTCTCTCCCTTCACTTATATACTGTGACAATATCAGTGTCACCCTTTACTCCACTCCATAGGGCTGTTCACCCGGTCTTCCATGCCTGAACGAAAGATGCCGAATTTGATTATCACTTCGTTCGGGAGAAAGTTGCTCGTGGCGATCTTAAGGTCCTTGACGTGCGGCTTTAACCAAATAAAAAAGGGCAATCAGACGGCGGATGTTTTCACCAATCTCATTACCTCTCGCTTCTTCCAGCTGCGTGACAACTGGCTACTCCACCATGGAGATGAGCAGAAGGGAGTGGCCTTATAGAAAGAAGGTTGGGGCAAGTTCTGGGCAAATGCTCAACGAAAGTCTTGGCGAATCGCTTGATCCAGCTCATCTTTACCACTGCTCTATCAAGACGGGCCCAAATCAAGTTATCCCAGATTGGTTATTACACCACGTGTATTTGCTGCCTTTATATCCACAATAAAGCATGCCCCATTACGTAAAGGGGCGTGAATCATCTCCTGAAATTCCAGCATCGCATTATTCTCAGGTTTGGAACCCCAAGCTTTTCATGAGTTTCAGCGAGAATATAAAAGTCTCCTCCCATAAACCAAGCATCATTAGATGAGACCGCTATAGTTTTTCATTCACCCACAACAAAGGGCGATCAGTGATGCTGCATTTGGCATAGATAAAGGATAGCCTAACCTAACCTAATAAGGGTTAATCCCAGTATATATCAGCCGGGAAACATTGAGTTGAGGTTCGAATTTGTTTTACCTGCGCATCATCACTCCAACCAGATTTTGCTGTCCTCCGTGCTCTTGTTGCTGGTATTAGGGAGGCCCATCTTTCTGCCAATCTGCTGCATCCTCGAATGTTCTATCATAGGTTCAAGAATGGCTGCAATGCACACTTTTTTTTGATAATATTTTGAAGTCTTCTACGAGATTCAGATCTTGCTATACCCCGGATATTCCAGATAAGAGCTTTCATCATGAAGTTACTGAAAGTGGGGATGAGCTACATCTTGCTGTACTGATCTAGATTTAGATTTAGTAAGAGGTCTACCTTTCATTTTGGAGTTCTCAACTTTTTCAGCTTGAGCATGAATCTCATGATTCAGATTTTCCTCAACCGGAATGAGGATGCCCCCCTTACTAGACTAGAAAGGGACAACCGAGCTGTTTCAGCCTTTTCGATTATTAGTCGGGGCTCGCTCAAAATATGTTCCTTATCTGATAAAAAAGCAAATTGGTCGAGCCCTAAAAGTTTAAGTTAAGTTAAGTAAGCAATATCTTACCCTCCATGATGAAGGAAGTCAGATCAAAATCAGAAGAAGCTTTTCGTCTCCTTGATAGCTGGAAGTTCTCCAATTTTCTGACCCAAAAGAACAATCTCTATCGCTGCTGATATTCAAGAGATTCTTTGCTGATCTGCTCACCTGCAATGCTTTGGGCCCAGTCTTCTCTATGCATGCATTTAAGAGAGAGAACTGCAATAAATCTCTTTGAATTTCTATAAACAGAATCGGATTTATTCGAAGAGATATCCGCCAATGTCTCTTCTTTTGGAACGATATCAGAATGATTGTTCTCAGAGATATGGCAATGAGACTGCTGTAAAGGAAGATTACTAGCATTGATATCATCATGAGTGGATTGATGAATCAATGTATTGAGAGCAGATGGAGCAGGATCATGAACGATCAAATCAGTGCTCGAAATCTCAATACAATTGTTCTGCCGGGAGTGCTTATTCAACTTCATTGATTGCCGTGCCGTTGGGGAGGGATCCAAAGTTGGGTGGGTAGACGTCTCTTTATCTGAGGCCTTGAGTTTGGCCTTACTCATTTAGGGCTTGCCCTATTGTGTCAGGGTCTTTGTGAAAGGCTTTCTGAACCCTTTTTAGGTTTTTTATCTTTTTTCCATAGGTTGAAGAAGATGTCTGCAACTTTCATTGTCGTGGCCTCGAAGCATGCAGTGGGAACAAAACTTAAGAACTCTCTCGTAGATGATTTTCTGCCATTTGACTCCTGCACCCATTCCTAACCAGATCCGATTTGGCCTAGGCTTAAAGAGATCTATCTCCACGCAGACGCGAGCGTTATATTTGCACAGTGGTCTGGCCACACCAACCCTATCGTTGGGCCATCAAATCTCAGAACCCTACCTATCACCTCTGCAATAGATTTAAGGTAGTCTGGATTGAAGAAATTCAGGGGAAGGTTTGGGAGAGAGATCAAAAGCGGTGCAATAGAAGATTCAAACCGCGGATCAAACCAAGGAGACCAGGAGAAACTTTTAATAATAAGCCTTAATGACGAGAGATTCCCTGGTCCAAGCTTGAATGAAATCTTCTTGTGATGAGAACCTCATAAAAACATGTCTTGGATCGAGTAATTCAATATGAACTTCGCGGTTCATCATCCAGTGAGGGCGAACATGAGGTCTAATCTCATCTACAGAGGGACGGCCTGAGGATAACTTTCTATCAAAGAAAAGCGTAATGGATCTACTGATTTGTAAATCTCATCATAAGTGAAGCACACACCCGGCTCTCCTTGATGAGAAATCGGGCTTTTTAAAGGGAAGGGGCCTATGCTGTAAAGGTGGCTGACGAGAGTTTTTTTTTCCACTATAGCTGCACTTAGAAGAAGAAGGATCTGGTGGTCAGGATGAAGATCCTCCATTAAAGAAGGATTTGGCAGCAGTCAAAGTGGCCGGAAAACCCAGCCATATCAGGAGAATCAAGTTGGAGGAGCATTCTACCCATAAAAGCCACTCCGGCCCCTTTCTATTCCCCGTGCGAATGATTGATTGAACGATGAACCCGAACGACTGGGAGAGAGGCGCATCTGTCTGAATGATGAACGAGTAGCGGGCACTCCGTGCTTCATTTCGTCGAATTAGAAATTTCTCTATCAAGATAGAATGAGTCAATGCGCATTCCCTGGTCAGATGTTTGTACATATTTTTTTCCATCGCATCGGCCGGACGTTTTTTGTCTCGCCCTACATACATAAGAGAATCGAGGAAGACAGGCGCCTACTAAACTAAAAGAAGGGGGACACTGAAGGAAAAGCAAATCTCGCTAGAGGGGGTTTTTCTCCCATAACGTGGAATTGAAGGCTACGTCGCCTGTCTCTGGTTGTCGAGTTGGGAATGGGTCCGGGTTCTCCATCCCAGTAAGAAAGAAGCACTGCTTGCTACTTTCAATCAGAAAAGGAACCTTGATTTCACTATTCCCGTGCTTCTTTCTGTGTTAGCCAGGTGAAAGGCTCACTCGGCCGGCTTCATCGGCAAGACAAGACGCACCCGTGGTGGCCGAAGATCCACTCCTGCAGACCAACATGCGGAGGGCATTGCCAAACATGCCATCGCGAGCGGCCCTATGTTGAGTAAGGGGGCAGTACCCCGAACGAAGCAAGAGCAACTGGGGGCATAAGCCCAACAACCCTCCTCGCAACAATGAATCCGTTGGTCAAGACAAAAAGTTTTAGAGGCCAAGGAAAAGGAGGAGGATAACCGCATGATCACCAAACCTTATCCGGCTTGGATAGATTCCGTGCCGTATACGCAAGGGTTCTCTCAGCCAGACTTCAAAATGTTCGACGGAACGGGAGACCCGCACCAGCATCTAGCGCATTTCCTGGTAAGATGTGGGCCGGTAGCGCAGAATGGGGCACTGTGCCTTAGGCTCTTCGTACAATCATTGGATAAATTAAACCTTTACATGGTACGCCCACCCCTCAGAAGAGTCGATCCCGACTTGGGAAGCAAGGGTCTCGGAGTTCAGGAAGCAGTTCAGCAACACACAAAGAAGGGTTGGAGTGCTCGAACAACTCAAGACCAAGCAAAGGGATAATGAACCAGTCACGGAGTTCATTGCAAGGTGGCGAGCCCCTACTTTTGCCTGTCCCCAGAAGTTTACTCAGCAAGAGCTCCTCAAGATGTGCATGAACAACTTCAGGCACGACTTGTCGTCAATACTCCTGCCCCAACCCTTTAAGGGATTCGACGACTTGTGCACTAAAGCTCACGATGTGGAAGCACATCTTAGCAAACGGCGGCGTCCTACGAAGTACTTGAAGTTCGTTCCGTTACCTTATTAACAAAGTAGACGAATCACTCTCTTTCTTTATTAGAAAAGTTTACTTCTTTTTCACAGCCTATATGCGTATGCGGAAAACGAGAGTCCTTACTTTTCTTTCTCTTGCCCTGACATAATTCGGGGCTATCGGTTCCGTTCTGTTCTCTCTCTCTACCTCTTACCTAACTTCCCAATTTTTTATGCCCGGCCATACCAACATGGGAAACCTAGCTTCCCTCCCTTTGAAGTTCATTTATCAGCTCCCCGAGTCACTAGAAAGAGGGTGAAAGGCCCACTACTTTTTCATTCATGGCCTATTGATTTGTTTGATTGATCTCCCTCATTCGACCTGAGGCAAAAGAGAAGTCATACAAAGAAAGGTTCTTTCATGCAATGCATAACGGGCGGGCCTCCTATGGATTCCTCCAACTCAATGAATGAAGGGGGGAATATGAGGAAGGCCGGCTTTCTATATGCGGATTCAAAAAGGAAAAGGATCCAACTTACTTCAGAATCTGACTGAATGAGGAAGAGCTCTTTATGTGGTCTCACTTTACCACCATCTGAAATGCGCGAAACTTCGATTGGTGGAAGCCAGTCCATGAAGATTCTCCCTTTGATTACGTGCAATTCCCCTCTTTCGGTAAGCATCCAGTATCTCAGCAAATGAACATTTCTCTAAGCTTATCCTGTAGCTTATACGTCGTTTGAAAGCTGCTCCAAGGATCCAACGAATAGCTAAGGTTTGTTGACGATCCCTGGCTACAATCCCAGGGACATCATAAATAGTACCTGCGACTCCTACTTTTTCCACTTTGCATATGGGCTTGATATTCTCTACGGCGTCCACCATGAGTTTGATTACATCGCGTTCAGTTCGAGCTGGGCGATGAAAAGTTTGATAAACAATAGCACGAACTCTCGTTCTTTTACCTTCTTTCATGCGAAAGTTGACCAACTTCTTGATCAATTGTTTTTGCTCACCATCCAAGCCCCCCATATAGCTGAGAATTTCCGAGCAATTGGAAGCCGCTTTCGATGACGAGGCCGATAAATTTATATTACGCGATCGTTACTGTCCATCTTTCTCAGCCAACTCCCCTGTTTCCATCTTTCAGAGTCCCATAGCTTTTGAGTGAGCGCTACGCTAATCTGGAAGGCGCCCCCTAATGAGGGATTTGAGATAATTGGGGTTCTTATGAACCTCCTCAACGCATTCGCGGAGGCTTTCAGTATCCATTGTCGAGATCTCAAGACCGCTCGACATAATGTCGTTGGTAACATCTGAGTATACTTTTCTCATTTCCGGAAAATACACGGAAAGCCTCCTTTTCCATGGCTTCCGTTCACAATGTGAACGAACTAGCTCACGAATGTGAGTGTTTCAATGAGTTAAGAGTGCCTCCCGTTCGGCATCGGGGTGGGGAACCTCCGCTGGTTCTGGCGCCTGCGGGGGCTCCTCAAGGGCCCCTCCCTCATGGGCATTTTCGGGTGGGTGGTTATGAATGTTAGGCTGGACTCCCCCAGCAGGCCGCAGGAATTCTTGTACCATCTCCCATAATTCATTCATTTCATTATCCAATTCACATCACACTTTAAATGAGCACTGTGAACTATCCGCTTCAAAAAAAGGATAGTAAAACAAAAAAAGAACGTAACCCGAGTCTTTCGTCCGTTTATTCCTTCGTTGGGCTCGGGTCGGTAGCAGTCGTGGTAAGATGTCCCGAAGCCCTACTATCGGATTTGAGTTACACCACCGATGCCAGCTCAGTTACCAGAAGCACTAGAGAGAGAGAGAGAGACGACCTTCGTTTTACCGCTTCTCCATCGCCCTACCCGCTTCACACTAACTAGAACGTGTTCATCCTATATATCAGAACCATCGTTTTACCGAGAGCTTGAGAGTCTCGGCTTGGGAAC